CGTAAAGATTTAATCCGCTTTTCCGCCGGAACAAAACAAGAAAAGTCTTTTTTTGTTTGAATCATTTTCCTAAAGTTATAAGCTGAAGTGAATTGAATAAGTTCTATTTGTTCAATGAATTACTCTACCCTCGCTTCCCTTATTTTTTATATTTATTTGTTTGTCCATAACTTGTTATGAATCTAAACAAAACAAAGAAGTTCAGATATACCCGGAAAAGATAACTAAAGAATAAGAATCCTTGGCGAACAGGAGAAAACATGATTCTTTCGATACAAGACGACACAAGAAAAGTATTTTTCTTGTGTCGTCTTGTATCGAATAGAAGATTAATAAGCTTTATAGAAATATTTTTTACTTTCATTTTTCCCGTCCTTGCCTTGTATTCTATTCCTTTGTATTTGTATGCTTATTTTCTATTATTAGGAATGGTATACAAGTAATAAGTTTCATACATCCCACAAAATAAAAAAATAAAAATACAGTATAAAAAAGGATAAAGGCTTACAGAATTTTTTAATCATACATAATTCTATCGATCGACAAGAATTCGAAACTTTTACCAACTTTTAAAAATGAATTTCTAGATCTAGAAATTCATTTCGTACAACTGAACCTTTTCAAACTGTTTCTTTTTCAGAACCAAAAAGATTTGTGCCAAAATCACAGATGCCAAGAAGAGCAAAAGGCCTTGGACTCGTAATGGATCTTGAAGCACTATTTCTGCGTCTCCCTGACCAAACCCTCCTACATTTGGATTACTTGTTAATGGTTGATCAAGCTTAATGGATTCACTTTCTGAAACAAGAAGTTCTGGTCCTGGAGGTATAATATCAAAAACTTGACGTCCATCTGATGCATCAACTATGGATATTTCATATCCCCCCTTTTCTTTACGTACAATTCTGCTTACTATACCGGCTGATGTAGCATTATAAACTGTATTGTTACTCTTGCTACCATCAGGATAAATCTGACCCCTTCCTCTGTTCCCACCTACATATATAGGATATTTTAAGAAGTGAACGTCTTTTTTAGTAGCAGGGTCGGGAGAAAGAATGGGAAAGACGATTTCACTATATTTCTGACCGGGAACAGGACCTATCACAAGAATATTTCTTTTATTAGGACGATAAGACTGAAAAGAAAGATTGCCCATCTTTTCTTTCATTTCGGGAGAAATACGATCGGGGGGGGCTAATTCGAATCCCTCGGGTAAAATAAGAACAGCTCCCACATTTAAAGCTCCCTTTTTACCATTAGCAAGAACTTGTTTAAGTTGCATATCATAAGGAATTCGAACAACTGCTTCAAATACAGTATCAGGAAGTACAGCTTGCGGAACTTCAATATCCACGGGCTTATTAGCTAAATGACAATTGGCACATACAATTCGCCCAGTTGCTTCTCGTGGATTTTCATAACCCTGCTGCGCAAAAATGGGATATGCATTTGAAATAGATGCTCGAGTTATTACATATATCATGATCGATACAGAAATGAATCGAGTCATCTGTTCTTTTACCCAAGAAAAAGTATTTCTATTTTGCATGGTCCAATCATAGATCCCGGAATTTCTACAATAAATTAGATAGGTAGCTAGTAGAATTCCCTATCCACAAGTCTGCCATTGTATTGATTGTACTGAAAGAATTGTACTGGTGGAATATAGTATGAATACCTTGAACTTAAAAGGTAGAAGTATAAAGAATAAGTAAGATTGAAAATGATTTCTTTATATATTTATACACGAAGCAAAATTCGGATTTGATTGATATCAAGATATCTAATGAATTCTTCATTCATTCATTGAATGATAAATTACTACAAGGGAAGGAGATACACGATTTAAAAAAAGGAAGATCCAATATTTCACAATTGTATCTAGAATCACTGGAAAAGTGGAAACAAGACCAGATATAATTTGATCGTTCTGAGCCAATCCAAAATCGTTGTAGATCGAACCAATCATTAGTTCCCAACCATGGGTCGAGTGAAATCCGATCCATAAATCAGTAACTAAAAGAATAGAAAAAGCTTTTATTGTGTCACTTAAGTTATAGATAAATTCCTTAATCCAAGAATTAAGAATTAAAAGTTCTTCATTACCCAGAATAAAATAACCACTTAGAATAGCGAAACAGATTAGATTTGTCAATAAATGCAAAATTATATGGAAATGAGATTCATTGTGTCTTTTGACCAATTGTATTGTTTCCTTGTGCATTCCTATATGAAGCCCTTGTATATGTGTGTCCGAGTACTGCTTTATCATCTCGTCCAACAGGAATAGTTCTTCTAATTCCATAAAATTTTCTAGTAAATTTTTCTCTTGAATATAATTCAAAAGGATTTCTGATTGCCTGTTATTACACCAATTAAGAACCCAAGTTTCTAGACTTTTATTAAATGAGAGAGAAACCCACCAGGGCAAAAAGAGTATAGACACAAGATATGGGAGGGAAGCGAATGCTTTCTTTTTTTTCATTCTGTATCTGTGATGTTAATGAACCTGTTTCATTCGTCGATTCTATCTTAGATTTCTATGAAACGCTAGTTCTATAACAAGAGCCTATAACTCTAACAAGAACAAGGTATCGAACCTATGTATCTTTTACTATTTTTTTTGTGTAAGAATTAAGCCTTCGTATTTAGAATAGAACTATAGAAGAAGGGCCCTTTTCTAAAAAAAAAAAAAAGAAGTAAATATTATTTCCAGATTTAAAGATTCCAGAAATATAAATTAGTAAAATTGGAACCAATTACATCTTCATTTCTTCTTTTCGATAAAGACTCGAAAAACTCGTTTGAAGTAACGAATATTATTTTGATTTTAAGACGAACCCTACCAGATCCTTTAATTCTTTTATTTCTATTTCGAATTCGAAATATTTCGCTAAAGCATAATTTTTTTTTACGAAAACAAAAGACATGTTAGGATATTTGATGAGTCTATACTCATTAGATTAGACTTATTAATGAAACTTATTATACCTTTAACTAGTATAAAAGAGTGAAGCTGGGGCGCCACTCGTATGAGTATATTTTAGTGTACAAATAGTTTATATTATTCTTAATACGTCCTACTGCTTTTTTTATTTGTATTTGAGATGTATGATGTATGTGAACTGCTGCCTCAACCGAACGGGAAAATATAATATAGCATCTTTTGATGGAATAAACATTTTGAAGAAGCTTCCGTTATCTTAAAAAGATAATTAGTAAGTTCTTCTCTCATGCTGAGATTTATTCTTCAGTTCATTTCATTCAATTGGTACGCGCAAGAAATAGGCCAATTCGGCAGCTTTTTGTTCAATTTCTCGTGGAGTCAAATTCTTATCAGTACGAGTCAAGGGAATGGCTCCTTGACCCCGGATTTCTATATAAAGGACACGACGAGTAAAAAGACCCTCTCTCACCTCCATCCTGATTGATTGGATATCTTTCAGAAAGAAACGAAGGAAGATGCGACGATTTTTTCCAGGAAATCCCCAACGAAAAAGGCACATTATCCCTTCTTTTCTATCGAATCGGTCATAACCACTACCTACATTCCATGAAATTGTGCACCACAAATAAGAACTAATGAATAGACCTGCGATCCCATAGAAAGACATCACGATCCCTTGTGGGAAAAAAAGAATTTGCTGAGACGGAAATACAGATAGCAGATTCCTACCAAGATAACTGGAAGTTCCAACCATTAAGAATCCTAGTGAACCTAAAAAAAGGATACAGGCCCAGCAAAAATTACTTGTTTTTCTAGACCCCGTTATAAGTTCTATCCATATCTGTTCTGATCGCCAGTTCATACTATACTAGATCCAGTTACATTAGATTGGAATTGAGAGAATAACCCAAATGGATTTGACTTTACTTTTCTTGCTTGATTCCGAAGTAACTTCTATCAACTAGCAGTATTCTGACGTGAACCATTAGGAATAATTGGTTAGATACATTGAGTTTCCATTAAAAAAAAAAAAAAGAATTGCTGATCATTTAAAATTTAATTGATATTGATTAAGCTATAACCGCAACCGCATATATATACATTAATGCGTATATTATGCATCGGTATACATAACAACTCTTCCGTTTGTTTTCGTAAAGGACACATATCATATATCCTACCATATTACACTAAAAAAGTATCTGTATGATGATCCAGCGTTGAACTAAATTGATGAGATTTGATCCCATCATATTTAGATAATCCTATTTCTTTGGACATAAAGAGATAAAGAAGCCATTGCAATTGCCGGAAAGACTAGGCCCACTAAAGGAACAAAAATAGAGGGAAAGCTCAAATATATCATAGAACGGGTACCTCGATTTCATATTTTTACCTATTATAATTATAAAGATATCTTATGATAAGTCTACCTATTAGCTATTAGAAAAATATGAACATAATCTTAATATCTTAATCTTAATACTTAATATAAAGATAAAGTACTTAATAAGAAAAAGAGATTAAGTACAATTAATGTAGAACTAAATGAAGTGTACCTATTCCTCTTTCTACACAAATATGGATGAGAATCCACTTTCATAAATTTGATTCTTCTTCTCCCATCCTTAATCTTCTTTATATCTTTTCTTTCAAAACAAATAAAGTTCTATATTTTTTTATCCATTTTTCGTTAGGAGGGAATTCTTTTTATTTACCCGATTTCTCAGAAGGAGAAATACACTCTTGTCGATAGAGAGATGCTTATTCCTAATCAGGAAGGGAGGTATAATAATAATAAAAAAGGATCCGGGAAAAAAGTAATTATCCAAAACTTATGACTCTTACTACACTTATAACTGATGTCACCAAAGAAAACACCATCTTCTTAATTTTGTTTTTTTTTTATTACAATGAACTAAATACTTATTCGCTACAAAAAAAAAAAAAAACTGAACCTAGTGCTATACTTCCATTTTAAAATGAAGAATTTCAAACCCTTATATCTTATATACTTAAGATACTTAAATATTATAAATTTTAATAATTT